TTATGGCTTGGACCTTTTATGGCAGATCTCGGCGCACAGACTCCTTTTTTCTATATTTTTAGAGAGAGAGAATTGATATACGATCTATTTGAAGCTGCTACAGGTATGCGAATGATGCATAATTACTTTCGCATCGGAGGAGTAGCCGCCGATCTACCTTATGGATGGATCGATAAATGTTTAGATTTCTGTGATTATTTTTTACGAGGAGTTGTTGAATATCAACAACTTATTACACAGAATCCCATTTTTATAGAACGAGTTGAAGGAGTCGGTTTTATTAGCGGAGAAGAAGCAGTAAATTGGGGCTTATCGGGACCGATGTTACGAGCTTCTGGAATACAATGGGATCTTCGTAAAGTTGATCCTTATGAGTCTTACAACCAATTTGATTGGAAAATCCAATGGCAAAAAGAAGGGGATTCATTAGCTCGCTATTTAGTACGAATGGGTGAAATGAGGGAATCCATCAAAATTATTCAACAGGCTGTAGAGAAAGTTCCTGGGGGTCCTTATGAGAATTTAGAAGTCCGACGCTTTAAGAAAGCAAAGAATTCCGAATGGAATGATTTTGAATATCGATTTCTTGGTAAAAAACCTTCGCCCAATTTTGAATTGTCAAAGCAAGAGCTTTATGTAAGAGTGGAAGCTCCAAAAGGTGAATTAGGAATTTATCTGGTAGGAGATGATAGTCTTTTCCCCTGGAGATGGAAAATTCGTCCACCTGGTTTTATTAATTTGCAAATTCTTCCTCAACTAGTTAAAAAAATGAAATTGGCTGATATCATGACGATATTAGGTAGTATAGATATCATTATGGGGGAAGTTGATCGTTGAAATGATAATAGATAGGGTAGAGGTAGAAACTATCAATTCTTTTTCGAAATCGGAATTATTAAAAGAAGTCTATGGACTGATATGGATTCTACCTATTTTGACCCTCCTACTGGGAATCACAATAGAAGTACTGGTAATTGTGTGGTTAGAAAGAGAAATATCCGCATCGATACAACAACGTATTGGTCCTGAATATGCTGGCCCCCTGGGACTGCTTCAAGCTATAGCCGATGGAACTAAGCTCCTTTTTAAGGAGGATATCCTGCCATCCCGAGGAGATATTCCTTTATTTAGCATTGGACCCTCTATAGCAGTCATATCAATTTTATTAAGTTTTTTAGTTATCCCTTTAGGATATCGTTTTGTTTTAGCCGATCTTAGTATTGGTGTTTTTTTATGGATTGCCATTTCAAGTATTGCTCCTATTGGTCTTCTTATGGCAGGATATAGCTCAAATAATAAATATTCTTTTTTAGGCGGTCTACGAGCTGCTGCTCAATCTATTAGTTATGAAATACCATTAACTTTTTGTGTGCTAGCAATATCTCTACGTGTGATTCGTTAAAATAGGATCTTTTTCCTCTAAAATCCATTGAATATTTATCTTCCTTTTCTTATTCTATATTCGGGTTGGTAAGTTAAACTAGATAGCTATATGAGTGAAACAAAACAGCTTATTAATTTGTAGTAAAAAGAAAAAATCTCATTTCCTACGTACAAGAAAAAAGTTGAAGTAAACATAAGCAGTGTAAACTCTTTACCCCAAGGTTGAGATTTTTTGATTAGTCATCATATCTTGAAGCGGGCAAGAATAAAGGATTCGCGATATGGAATTCCATTATCCTAGTTATTACTATAACTTATAATCATAAGAGGAATCCATCAAAAGTTAGTGAGGGGTTAGGAACACTAAAGTACATAAAGGATTAGTAATGAGGAAATCTAAGGCATTAGAGATTTTTCCTCATAAAAGGAATCATAATAAGGACTTGAAATTGGTAGAAATGATCAAGTAGTACTTTCTTCGGATTCCGATCCAGAGTATGTTCCCATTCACTTGTTAAGGAAATGGCTATCAAGAACGAATTAACCCTTTATTCCTTTTTTCTTTTTAAGTACCCCTCCCGGGGGAAAGAAGAATAGGACAAAAGATATGGAATGCAATACAAAAAAAGATCTTTATTTATTCTTTCCTTCCTCTATTCATATTCATACAGAATTCCTCATGAACTAATGCCCAATTCTTTTCATTTATTAATTGCTATAACGAGTGTTTTATTCCAAGATTAAGTTATTGCTGAACAAAGAAAAATTCTCATTATATTATAAAGGACGAGATCAATTCGGAAGCGCTTTTTCTTATTCTAGCAGACGGAATTCCTTTGGTCTAATTTAGGACTTTCCAATCGATTTTATCTTACCTAATTCTATCTATGCCCAGGGGGATAATACCGAAATGAAACAACCCTTTCCTTTTTTCTGATCATAGAGAAGCCGTATGAAGCTAAGGTTTCATGTACGGTTTTGGAATAGCGGTGGGAACTGTGATGTTATCATCGACTATGATTATCTAACAGTTCAAGTACAGTTGATATAGTTGAAGCACAGTCAAAATATGGTTTTTTTGGATGGAATCTTTGGCGTCAGCCTATAGGTTTTCTGGTTTTTCTAATTTCTTCTTTGGCAGAATGTGAAAGATTACCCTTTGATTTACCAGAAGCAGAGGAAGAATTAGTAGCAGGTTATCAAACCGAATATTCCGGTATCAAATATGGTTTATTTTATCTTGTTTCTTACCTAAATTTATTAGTTTCCTCTTTATTTGTAACAGTTCTCTACTTAGGCGGGTGGAATTTATCTATTCCCTATATATCCTTTTTTGGATTTTTCCAAATGAATAAAATGGTTGGAATTTTGGAAATGACAATGGGTATCTTTATTACATTAACTAAAGCTTATTTATTTCTCTTCATTTCTATCACAATAAGATGGACTTTACCCAGGATGAGAATGGATCAGTTATTAAATCTTGGATGGAAATTTCTTTTACCTATTTCCCTGGGCAATCTCTTATTAACAACTTCTTCCCAACTTGTTTCACTATAAATAAGATAATACAATAATAATAAGAATATTTTCAACACAAAAATTCTCTCAAACAAGAGAAAGAAACATACCTTTTTCATAGATATTTATAATATGTTCCCTATGGTAACTGGGTTCATGAGTTATGGTCAACAAACAATACGCGCTGCAAGGTACATTGGTCAAAGTTTCATAATTACCTTATCCCACACAAATCGTTTACCTATAACGATTCACTACCCTTATGAAAAATCAATTACATCGGAGCGTTTCCGGGGGCGAATCCACTTTGAATTTGATAAATGTATTGCTTGTGAAGTATGTGTTCGCGTATGCCCGATAGATCTACCCCTTGTGGATTGGAGATTTGAAAAGGATATTAAAAGGAAACAATTGCTTAATTATAGTATTGATTTTGGAGTTTGTATATTTTGTGGTAATTGTGTTGAGTACTGTCCGACAAGCTGTTTATCAATGACTGAAGAATATGAACTTTCTACTTATGATCGTCATGAATTGAATTACAATCAAATTGCTTTGAGTCGGTTACCAATCTCCATAATGGGAGATTACACAATTCAAACAATTAGGAATTCGACTCAAAGTAAAATAGACGAAGAAAAATCTTTGAATTCAAGAACGATTACTAATTACTAGGATTTTTCTTTTTTGTTAGAAAAATCCAATAGTTCTTTACTAACTATAAAGAAAAACGAATAACTACTGCTTATTGCAAATTATTCCTGATTTAAAATGAGAGTAGATTTTCGTGATGTGATTTCTAACTATACAACTTATATACAAAAAATATCCTAATCCCTTTTTCCTTCCTTGAATCTTTTAGTTTTAGTCAGTTCATGAAAAATTTTATACTATTAATTTATTCTTATCCATAATGGATTTACCTGGACCAATACATGAGATTCTTGTGCTATTTGGGGAATTTTTTCTTCTACTAGGGGGCATAGGAGTAGTATTACTTACCAACCCAATTTATTCTGCCTTTTCGCTGGGATTAGTTCTTATTTGTATATCCTTATTCTATATTTTATTGAATTCCTACTTTGTAGCTGTCGCACAACTTCTTATTTATGTGGGAGCCATAAATGTCTTGATCATATTTGCCGTAATGTTCATAGATGGCTCAGAATGGTCTAAAAATAAGAATTATTGGACTATTGGAGATGGGTTCACTTCACTCGTTTGTATAACTATTCTTTTTTCACTAATGACTACTATCCCAGATACGTCATGGTATGGAATTCTTTGGACTACAAGATCAAACCAAATAGTAGAACAGGGTCTCATAAATAACGTTCAACAAATTGGGATTCATTTAGCAACTGATTTTTATCTTCCGTTTGAACTCATTTCTATAATTCTTCTAGTTTCTTTAATAGGTGCAATTACTATGGCTCGGCAATAAGAAATACTTAGAATGAGTCAAAATTCTTAGAATTTCAAATCTAAAATAAGTAACTAAAATAAATAACTAAAGAATCACAATTTTGATTTAGTAAAACCCATCTACTGCCAACAAATACCTTCTCTTCTCTTTTGTTGTGTAATTGTTCTATTCTAATTAATTGAATCGGTTCAATTCTTGTCCTCATATTGAAATGAATCGAGATTGATAAGGAGTTAGTTAATGATGTTTGAGCATGTACTTTTTTTGAGTGTCTATTTATTTTCGATTGGTATCTATGGATTGATCACAAGCCGAAACATGGTTAGAGCTCTAATATGTCTTGAACTTATACTGAATTCAATTAATCTAAATCTCGTAACATTTTCTGATCTATTTGATAGTCGCCAATTAAAAGGAGACATTTTCGCAATTTTTGTTATAGCCCTTGCGGCTGCTGAAGCAGCTATTGGACTATCCATTCTTTCTTCCATCCATCGTAACAGGAAATCAACTCGTATCAATCAATCTAATTTTTTGAATAATTAGACTTTTGAATAATTAGACATAGAATCCTCTAAACAAATAAACAAAGGCGCACATATAATGATAATATAAAATTCAAATATTAAGATGAATAGAAATCGAATACTATTTTCTTATTATTTTATTATTTTAGAATATCTATTTTTTGAGTAGGTTATTGTATAGTATTCTTTTTTACTTATTGAATTTTTGCAATTCATTGATATTGCAATTTGAATATTGCAATAATTTATATTGAAAAGACGATAGCCAATTTATTGGCTAGTTCGAATTCGTATGTACAATTCGTATAATTATGATTGTTGAAGACCAAAATTCAAGTCTCTTGGCTCTTTTCACGCTTTCTCACAAACGGATTAAGAAATATATTGCATTATTTATTTGTTGAAGTTTGGATAAACCATTGCTTCGTCTGGTGCCTACAATACATATGACTCATATAGTACTAATTTCATTTTTACCAGATCGAAAATTTTTATGTTGAAAAGGAAAATTTATAGATCCAATGTCACATTCCGTAAAAATTTATGATACATGTATAGGATGCACTCAATGTGTACGAGCTTGTCCAACAGATGTATTAGAAATGATACCCTGGGATGGGTGTAAAGCCAAGCAAATTGCTTCTGCCCCGAGAACCGAAGATTGTGTGGGTTGTAAGAGATGCGAATCTGCCTGCCCAACAGATTTTTTAAGTGTCCGCGTTTATTTAGGGCCTGAAACAACCCGCAGCATGGCTCTATCTTATTGATACGTTACAAAAAACTCCACTTGAATCGTCTGATTCCTCTTTACCGAAGAAGCCTGTGCTCGAAATAAGCGAGCACGGGCTTTTCTGGTCAAAACGTATCTTGTCTTTATCACTTTATCATGAGTTATTTTCCTTGGTTAACAATACTTGTTGTTTTGCCGATATTTGCAGGTTCATTAATTTTCTTTTTACCTCATAGGGGAAACAAAATCGTTAGGTGGTATACTATATCTATTTGTTTATTAGAATTCCTTCTAATGACTTATGCATTCTGTTATCATTTCCAATTGGAGGATCCCTTAATCCAATTAAAGGAGGATTCTAAATGGATAGATGTCTTTGATTTCCACTGGAGATTGGGAATCGATGGACTTTCATTAGGATCTATTTTATTGACAGGATTTATCACTACTTTAGCTACTTTAGCAGCTTGGCCGGTTACCCGGAATTCGCGATTATTCTATTTCCTGATGCTAGCAATGTATAGTGGTCAAATAGGATTATTTTCTTCGCGAGACCTTTTACTTTTTTTTATCATGTGGGAGTTAGAATTAATTCCTGTTTACTTACTTTTATCCATGTGGGGGGGAAAGAGGCGTCTGTATTCAGCTACAAAGTTTATTTTGTATACTGCAGGCGGTTCCATTTTTTTCTTAATCGGAGTTCTAGGTATGGGCTTATATGGTTCCAACGAACCAAGATTAGATTTGGAAAGATTAATTAATCGATCATACCCTGCAACATTGGAAATACTATTTTATTTGGGCTTCCTTATTGCTTATGCTGTCAAATTGCCAATTATACCCCTACATACGTGGTTACCAGATACCCATGGGGAAGCGCATTACAGTACATGTATGCTTTTAGCGGGAATCCTATTAAAGATGGGAGCATACGGATTGATTCGGATCAATATGGAATTGTTACCTCATGCTCATTATCTATTTTCCCCCTGGTTGGTAATAATAGGAGCGATGCAAATAATCTATGCAGCTTCAACTTCTCTTGGTCAACGAAATTTCAAAAAAAGAATAGCCTATTCCTCCGTATCTCACATGGGTTTCATAATTATAGGAATTGGTTCCATAACCAACATTGGACTCAATGGAGCTATTTTACAAATACTATCCCATGGATTTATTGGTGCTACACTTTTTTTCTTGGCGGGAACGGCTTGTGATAGAATGCGTCTTGTTTATCTCGAAGAACTGGGGGGGATATCTATCCCAATGCCGAAAATTTTTACCATGTTTAGTAGCTTTTCAATGGCTTCTCTTGCCTTACCAGGAATGAGCGGTTTTGTTGCAGAATTAGTAGTATTTTTTGGACTAATTACTAGTCCCAAATTTCTGTTAATGCCAAAAATGCTAATTACTTTTGTAATGGCAATTGGAATGATATTAACTCCTATTTATTTATTATCTATGTTACGCCAGATGTTCTATGGATACAAGCTATTTCATGTTCCAAACGCAAATTTTGTGGATTCTGGACCGCGAGAACTCTTTCTTTTAATCTGTATCTTTTTACCAGTAATAGGAATTGGTATTTATCCAGATTTTGTTCTCTCGCTATCCGTTGACAGGGTAGAGGCTCTCTTATCCAATTATTATCCTAAATAGGATTTTTTTTTTAACTAGTCCGCTCTATACTCTATATTCCATAGTGGAAAAACCAAATAATTCAGAAAAAAGTAAAAAAGTCTAAGTCTAATTAGATATATCTCGAATTTTTGAGAACCCTTTGAGAAGGCGTTCAAGGGGTTCTCAAATCAAACAAAAATGGAAAAACTTTCATTTCATGAAGGTTTTATGTTATGTAATCATTTAGATGGTAATGTAAATGAACCATAACTATGTAAACCTATTCCTAATAGATTGATACCAAAATAGCAGATCCAAATTATAAGAAATCCTATTGAAGCTACAAGTGCGGAATTCGTACCCTTCCAATTTGGATTTGTTCTACTATGTAAATAAATTGCGAATATGGTCCAAGTAATAAATGCCCAAGTTTCCTTAGGATCCCAATTCCAATAGGATCCCCACGCCTCATTAGCCCATACTGCTCCACAAAGAATACCTATGGTTAAAAGGGTAAACCCTAGGCTAATGACACGATAACTCCAAGAATCCAAACGCTCAGTTAATTGATATTTGTAATAATTTGAAAATGAAGGAAAAGAGGTGTTTTTTAAAGCACTTCTTTTTGCATAGAAATATTCAATCTCACTAAACTCACTAAAGAAAAATGTTTTACTTAAAACATTTTTTTTCTTTTTAGAAAAGAAATCGAAATTCTTTCGAAATTTAATGATTAGAAGAGCGGCGGATAATAAGGATCCGCACAAAAGAGTTGCATAGCTTAGTAACATCATACTGACATGCATCATTAACCACTGAGATTGTAGAGCAGGTACTAGTATTGTGGATTGATGCATTTCAGTTAAAAGACCCGACGTGGCAAAGCCTTGCGTTAAAATAGTACTTGGCGTAGTTATTGTGCTTAAATCATTTTTAGAGTTCTGTATCTTAGGAATCGTATGAAGAATATACAGAGCCCATGAAAGGAAGATCAATGACTCATATAAATTACTTAATGGAAAATGTCCCGAAGAAGCCCAACGAGAAACTAAGAATCCTGTTATAGATAAAAAAGTTGCTATCATTCCTTTTTCTGACGAATCATGTAATCCCCCAAGTTCACGAACTAATAAGGTTATCAAATGAATCGTAATCACAATTGAAATAGTTGAGAAAGAGATATGAGTTAGTATATGTTCTAAAGTTGCAAATAGCATAAGGAGAAGGTCCCATTACAAAATTGGAAATTTCGAATTGAATCCATTTTCTAATCTATTGTATTCTTTTTCGAGAATGCCGCCACTCGGACTCGAACCGAGATGCTTGAGCACTGCTTCCTAAGAGCAGCGTGTCTACCAATTTCACCATGGCGGCTAACTTGAAATAATAGAGAACTTAAAAGAATAATAGTTATTCTCTGGCAAATCGTCGAGATTGGGAGAGTCCATAGAATTTAGGAACATTAGAATCTTCATTAAAATAGACTTCGTTTGGTAGTATCATTGCGGATTTTTTTAACAAAAAACTCTTGCTTTGCTCAATAGAAACAAAGCTTGAAAGAGTTGGAACTGTTTTTTCTCAGTTGCAATATAGAACTAATTTTTTCTAATTAGTTTCTCATTGAAATTATTTCAAATCTTTCAATGCAATGGACAAAATCCAAAAAACCTTTTCTATCTATCCATTAGAATTTCTAGAATTTCATCATTAAATACAAAGAATTTTGGATTTTAGCAAAATTTCTAGAATGAAAGCCTTTATTCTCTTATTAATACGATTTACCAAGCCTAAACCAATTTATTTGTGGATTTTGGATAAGATAGGTAGAAGGTGTAAGTCCTATTGCAAGAATACTCTACTTTTCATAATAGAATCCTCATAATAAAATATGAGGATTCTATTATGAAAAGTTCGTTGATAGGAAAAGAATACTTAGGACACAGTATAGCAAAAACTTTTGTTCTATATATCAGAGGGGTTAGTTCTAAGAATATTGTACCGAGGAATTCGACACATAAAAGTACATTCATTAATTAATCCGAATTATTCATATTAAATAATTGGAATTTCTTTTGGATAGGTCAATTCAAATTATTCCAAAACCAGATTATTTGTTTGTTGCCCAGAAAAACCCTTTGGTTTTGGATGCTCGCTGCCGCTGGAAAATGATCTTGATTTTGCTAAAGAATAAGATTGTACTATGGAAAAATAAGTCTTTTTCTTCCAAAGATTTTTACGAATACGCTTTTTTGACATCGAAGTACGTTTTTTTGGAACTGCCATTTAAAAAGGAGATTACTTTTTTCTAGTTGTATGTGAAAGACATCTATTGCCGCAAATCAATCCTTCTTTCTGCTTTTTCTTAGAAATCAATCCTTCTTTCTGCTTTTTCTTAGTATTTATACTTAGATACTGAACTGAAATTCTGAATTCTTTTTTATTTCATTTTCTCTAATGCGGATAAGACAAGAATTTTTTAGCATATTTTTCATTTAGCATATTTTTCATATATATTTTGGATTTTGTTTTAATAATATAGAATATATACAAAGGTTTTCTATTTAAATCAATTTATATATCAAGTATAATTCATATATAGATATATGGTACGGGGGTCTATCCCCCATATAAGATGGGGGGATAAAAGGAAGGGAAAATTCAAATAGTTAATTAAGTTCAGAATGGTATTCCATAATTGAATTCCAATCAAAACAAAAAAAAAATAGTTAGTCTCTTAAACAAGACATTCTAAAACTTAGGTAATTCTAGTCATTAGGATTTCTGTTCTATATGAAGTAAGGAATATTCGAGAATTTCCTATAAACATAGGTTTTCATTGGAATTCAATCAATCAGTTACGAAACATGAGAGTTGCTTCATCTTCATTGTAATAGAAAGAAATACAAAAATGAATAAAAAAATGAATAGAAAGTAAAATGATTCAATCCTTTTTTATATTTTAATAAATATCCTTCTTTAGATAATAACTAAGTAACAAAGTTATTTGATTAACTTTTTGAATTTAACCAAGTAAACCCATTCTTCATTTTTGATTATTTCAATGAGAGAAATTTGGAAAAATGAAGAATTCCAGTATTTTGTCTTATTCTTTTTTTTTTTTTTATTCCTTCAGAAAGAGATAAGAATTGGTTTGGTGAATCGGAAACAATTTTATTTTCTAAAAAAATTGAAGTAAAAATTTCCATTTCTTTTCTTATGGAACATACATATCAATATGCATGGGTAATCCCTCTTCTCCCACTTCCAGTTATTATGTCAATGGGGTTTGGACTTATTCTTATTCCGACAGCAACAAAAAATCTTCGTCGCATATGGGCTTTTCCTAGTGTTTTACTCTTAAGTATAGCTATGGTATTCTCAGTTCACCTATCTATTCAACAAATAAATGGAAGTTCTATCTATCAATATCTATGGTCTTGGACCGTCAATAATGATTTTTCCTTAGAATTTGGATACTTGATCGACCCGCTTACTTCTATTATGTTAATACTAATTACTACAGTAGGAATCCTCGTTCTTATTTATAGTGACGATTATATGTCTCACGATGAAGGATATTTGAGATTTTTTGTTTATATAAGTTTTTTCAATACTTCCATGTTGGGATTGGTTACTAGTTCCAATTTGATACAAATTTATTTTTTTTGGGAACTTGTGGGAATGTGTTCCTATTTATTGATAGGCTTTTGGTTTACACGGCCAATTGCAGCGAGTGCTTGTCAAAAAGCTTTTGTAACTAATCGTGTAGGGGATTTTGGTCTGTTATTAGGAATTTTAGGTTTTTTTTGGATAACAGGTAGTTTAGAGTTTCGGGATTTGTTCAAAATAGCTAATAACTGGATTCCTAATAATGGGATTAATTCCTTACTTACTACTTTGTGTGCTTTTTTATTATTCCTTGGTGCAGTTGCAAAATCTGCACAATTCCCTCTTCACGTATGGTTACCCGATGCTATGGAAGGACCCACTCCCATTTCGGCTCTTATACACGCAGCAACTATGGTTGCTGCGGGGATTTTTCTTCTAGCTCGACTTCTTCCTCTTTTCATATCCCTACCTTTAATAATGAGTTTCATTTCTTTAGTAGGTACAATAACACTCTTCTTAGGAGCTACTTTAGCTCTTGCTCAGAGAGATATTAAAAGAAGCTTAGCCTATTCTACAATGTCTCAATTGGGTTATATGATGTTAGCTCTAGGTATAGGTTCTTATCAAGCTGCTTTATTCCATTTGATCACTCATGCTTATTCGAAAGCTTTATTGTTCTTGGGATCCGGATCCGTTATTCATTCAATGGAACCTCTTGTTGGATATTCACCAGATAAAAGTCAGAATATGGTTCTTATGGGTGGTTTAAGAAAATACGTTCCAATTACAAGAACGACTTTTTTATGGGGTACGCTTTCTCTTTGTGGTATTCCACCTCTTGCTTGCTTCTGGTCCAAAGATGAAATCCTTAGTAATAGTTGGTTGTATTCACCCTTTTTTGGAATAATAGCCTCTTTTACTGCAGGATTAACTGCGTTTTATATGTTTCGGATATATTTACTTACTTTTGATGGGTACCTGCGTGTTCATTTTCAAAATTACAGTAGCACTAAAGAGGGCTCGTTGTATTCAATATCCTTATGGGGAAAAAGGATACCCAAAGGAGTGAATAGAGATTTCATTTTATCAACAACGAAGAGTGGAGTTTCTTTTTTTTCACAAAATATATCCAAAATTCATGGTAATACAAGAAATAGGATAGGGTCCTTTAGTACTTCCTTTGGGGTTAAAAACCCTTTTGTCTATCCTCATGAAACGGGAAATACTATGCTATTCCCTCTTTTTATATTACTGCTTTTTACTTTGTTCATTGGATCCATAGGAATCCATTTTGATAATGGAGTAATGGATAATGGAATAGCGGAGTTAACCATATTATCAAAGTGGTTAACTCCCTCAATAAGCTTTTTCCAGGAAAGTTCTAATTCTTCCATAAATTCATATGAATTTATCACTAATGCAATTTCTTCTGTAAGTCTAGCTATGTTTGGTCTATTCATAGCATATATCTTCTATGGATCTGCTTATTCTTTTTTTCAGAATTTATATTTTAAAAATTCCCTTGTAAAAGAGAGTCCGAAAAAGTCTTTTTTGGATCAAGTAAAAAAAAAGATATACAGTTGGTCATATAATCGTGGTTATATAGATATTTTCTATACTAGGGTCTTTACCCTGGGTATAAGAGGATTAACCGAACTAACGCAGTTTTTCGATAAGGGTGTCATTGATGGAATTACCAATGGGGTAGGTCTTGCTGGTTTTTGTATAGGAGAAGAAATTAAATATGTAGGGGGAGGGCGAATATCGTCTTATTTATTCTTTTTTTTATGTTATGTATCCGTGTTCTTATTCTTTTTTCTTTCTTAACTTAAGGAATTCCCCTGTCTCCTGCCTAAAGAGCCCCTTATTCCCCTTCCTATCTCCTTCTACCATCTCTCTCCCTTTTCTACCATCTCTCTCTTTCTATCTCCCTCCTAAGGTAAGTATTGTATAATAGTTCGGTTTTCCGCGATTTTTTCCATTCCTCTGTGTAAATACCCTAATATGGGTTCACAATCAATAACATCTTCACCATCGAGAGTAACGATCAGTCGAAGAACACCATGCATTGATGGGTGGTGAGGGCCCATATTGACTATCATGAGATCTTTTCTTGTAAGCGGTAGACTCATATCCTTTCTTCCTTAATTCATTATTCCATGAAAATGGATTATTCCATGAATTCCTCAAAACGAGGCTCATCAAAATGAAAAATCTAAGACTACTATAAGACTACTAATAAAATAAGAAAAAAATTCGAACGATTAAATTACTTCTCCCTAATATCCAACTGACTGATTAATTTCTTATAACGTACTCTATTTTTCTTTGCCAAATAAGCTAGCAAACGTTGACGTTTTCCCAAAAGTCTTCGTAGACCTCTTTCCGATGAAAAATCTTTTTTGTGTAATTCCAAATGTGAAGCAAGTCTCCGTATCTTATTGGTGAAACTGAATACTTGAAATTCAACAGAACCCCTGTTTTCTTCTTTTTCTTCTTTAACCATAAATCCAAAAATTTTTCTACCTCCTTTCTTTTTCTTGTATTTTTCTGATCAGGAAAAATACAAAATTATGTCAGTTATTTTGAAGTTATTCTAATCTCGTACACACAAAAATTTGCAATTATTCATCTACTACTGGAATTTGGATTTATTTTATCGATGCAAATTGGATTTGGATAGAAGGGTACATTCTTTTATTTTAGATAGAAGAAATGTTTCTTCTATCTAAAATAAAAGAATTTTGCTGATTTATTTATTGCTATATCCAATTTATGGAATTGATACACCATTTAATTGATATCGTTTAGCAAAATGAAACACAGCATATGCATCCATCTTTCGGCTCGAGAATTTCACGGGATAGAGATATGGTATAAGAAATAGGCTATTAAGTAACTCTAAATGAATTGTGGATACATCTGTATCCTTAACATACTGAAACGACTGCCATTATTCGTATCAAACCAATAGCGATTCATACAAGCTAAATCTTCTAATCAATGGTGGGCCAATAATGAATTTTTTTGCATATGTATTAAGACGCTTGGCCTGATTTCGAAATTGTCCAGAGTTTTTTATGTTGTTTTCATTGCAAAATGATGGATCTCCTTCCGTAACTTTCCAATTACGAGTACGAGAATTGAAAGACATGAAAATTCTCAATTCTCTACGGCGTCTAGGAGATAGATAGAATATTTTCAGGAACAAGAAAATCAGAAGAATCTTTCTCTCTATTCACTACCATTCCTCGTCTTCGACTTCTATTAGTTTCTTTTCTTCTTTAATGCAATAGCTATAGTTTGATATAGAATCCATTTCTCAAAGTAATGGAAACCATTCTCTTATAGGAAATGCTTCGAAAATCGCTATTCCATCTTTTAGGTATCGTGAAAAGTGATACCTGTGAAGATCGTGCATTTCAGTCACATTCAGATCCGTTTTTCGAGTCCATGATATAACCAAATTGGATGGATCTTCCACCCGTTTAGCTAAGAAAGAATAGATGCAGAGGTGGATAATAGATCGATATGAAGATCATGAGCTGCCCCATAATGAAACCGCCAGTAGTCGCGAATATCTCCTTCTTCCCTAATCCAAGATTGGAGAAAGAAGATCTAAGAGGGACCTATGGAGAATGTGGTCAGAAATCCATAATAGAGTCCGACCACAACGACCGAATTAATTATCCTCATCGAGAAACTTAGACTACTAAGTAGAAAAGATTTGAAAATCATGGCATGGGTCTCCTTTTTTTCTTTCTTTAGAGTTTTCTATATGCACAATTTCTCGATGTTTCGATGAGAATTTCTTGACTTTCCATATATAGAAAGAGATAGACTATAAATGACATCTCTTATGTAAATAAGACCAAAGGGATGGATATTAAATGATAGGAAGTGCTAGGAAGTGAAATAGAATGAAATAGAGCCACTTTGGGCTTCCCTATGAAATGAGGCATGGAACGGAGTCACTACGAAGAAATTCCGGGAGTTACGAAAGAAGCTTCGGACTCATATTGTTCATGGGTTGAGAGCGGGAGTTGAACTCTAGGAGATCGAATCTCCCCTTGTTCCTCAGTAGCTCAGTGGTAGAGCGGTCGGCTGTTAACTGACTGGTCGTAGGTTCGAATCCTACTTGGGGAGATTTGATTCATTCTTTAATGTAAGAATAAAGAATTGAA